TATCGACTATGGATATTTCATATCCCCCTTTTTCTTTACGTAGTATTTTTCTTACTATACCTGTTGACGTAGCATTATAGACCGTATTGTTACTCTTACTACCATCAGGATAGATCTGTCCCCTTCCTCGGTTTCCCCCTACATATATGGGATATTTTAAGAAATGAACGTCTTTCTTCGTAGCAGGATCGGGGGAAAGAATGGGAAAGACGATTTCACTATATTTCTGACCGGGAACAGGGCCTATCACAAGAATATTTTTTTTATCGGGACGATAACTCTGAAAAGAGAGATTTCCTATCTTTTCTTTCAACTCAGGAGAAATACGGTCGGGCGGCGCTAATTCGAATCCCTCGGGCAAAATAAGAACAGCACCCACATTTAACCCTCCCTTTTTCCCATTAGCAAGAACTTGTTTCAGTTGCATATCATAAGGAATTCGAAGAACTGCTTCAAATACAGTATCGGGAAGCACAGCTTGGGGAACTTCAATATCCACGGGCTTATTAGCTAAATGGCAATTGGCACATACAATTCGTCCGGTTGCTTCTCGTGGGTTTTCATAACCCTGCTGCGCAAAAATGGGATATGCATTTGAAATAGATGTCCGAGTTATTACATATATCATGATCGATACAGAAATAGATCGAATCATCTGTTCCTTTACCCAAGAAAAAGTATTTCTATTTTCCATGTCCAATCGCAGATCCCAGAATTTCTACAATAAATTAGATAGGTAGCTAAGCTAATCTAGTTCCCTATACACGAGTCTGTTGTCATTCTACTGCAACAGTTGTACTGGAATGATGAATACCTTGAGCAGGTAGAAATAGAAAGAATTTTGCTAAAAAGGAAAAGGGCTTTCTTTCTAAAAGAAGAAAGATGCTAATTTGATTAATATCAGGAGATCAAATGAGTTTATGCTTCACTAATTGAATGATAAATGACTACAAGCGAAGGAGATAGACGGTTTAAATAAAAAAAGACCCAAAATTTCAAACATGTATCTAGAATCACTGGAAAACTACAAACAAAAATAGTGAAAATTAGCTCGTTAGGAGCCCATCCAAGATCATTGTAGACCCAACGAATTAGTAGTTCCCAACCGCGGGTGGAGTGAAATCCAACAAAAAAATCAGTAACTAAAAGAATACTAAAAGCTTTTATTGAGTCATTTAAGTTATAGAAGAATTCCTGAACCCAAGAATTCAAAATGACAAGTTCCTCTTTACCCAGAAAAAAAGAACCACTTAGAATAGCCAAACAGATTATATTTGTCGAGAAATGCAAAATGATATGGAGATGATCCTCATTATCTATTTTGACCAATTGTATTATTTCCTTGTGTATTCCTATAGGAGGTTTTTGTACATGTGTCTTCGGTTTCTCTTTTATCATTTCGTCCAAGAGAAAAAGTTCTTCTAATTCTATGAATCTTTCTAGAACCTTTTTCTCTTGAATATCAGTTAAGAGAGTTTCGGATTGCCTGGTATTCCACCAATTCTTAATCCAAAGTTCCAGACATTTGTTAAAAGAGAAAGAGACCCCCCAGGGCAAAAGTACGATAAATACAAGATATAGGAAAGAAGGCAATGCTTTCTTTTTTTTCATTTTTGATCTGTAAATTGAGTTGTTAATGAATCCGCTCCATTCGCTGACTCTATTTCATTCGCTGACTCTATATGATATTTCTTTTTCTTTGAAGCAAAAATTCTATAACAAGGTTTGAGACCTTGTATATATTTCTCTTTTTTGTATACTAGTGGAATTTCATTGCATTGGGTTCTTTCTTAGATCTAGATGGAGTGGAATAGAGAAATAGAATAAAAAAAAGCGCTTTCGGATGAAAATGGAAGAATATTATGCCATCACTTGGACAAAACAAATTAGAAGCAATTTTCTCTTATCCTCGTTTGTTCCTTCCTTTAGATAAATACTCGAAAATTCCCTTACAATAACGAATCCAATTTCGAAGGGACCTCCTCCCCGTGTTGAGAAAATCTTCTTCCAATTCGTCCTCATTCAATTCATTTCAAAAAAATGCAATCGGTACTCAAAATACTTCAATTGGTACACGCAAGAAATAGGCCAATTCGGCAGCTTTTTGTTCTATTTCTCGTGGAGTAAAAAACTTCTCATCAGTACGAGTCAAGGGAATGACCCCCTGGCCCCGGATTTCCATATAAAGGATACGACGAGGATAAAGACCCTCTTTAACCTGAATTCTAATTGATTGGATATCCCGCATAAGGAATCGAAGGAAGACGCGACGTTTTATTCCAGGGAATCCCCAACGAAAAATGCACACTATTCCCTCTTTTCTATCGAATCGGTCATAACCACTGCCTACATTCCACAAAATAGTGCACCACAAGTAGGAGCTAATGAATAGGCCCGCGATTCCGTAGAAAGACATCACGACCCCCTGTGGAAAAAAAAGAATTTGTTGAGATGGAAGTACAGATATCATATTCTTACCAAGATAACTGGAAGCCCCAACCGATAAGAATCCTAGTGAACCTAGAAAAAGAATACAGGCCCAGAAAAAATTACCTCTTTTTCGAGAACCTTTTAGAAGTTCTATCCATATGTGTTCTGATCGCCAATTCATATTAGATATACTAAATCCAGCAGCGGTCGATTGAAATTGAGAGAATAAGCTAAATGATTTTGACTTTACTTTTTTTGATTCTGAAATCGCCTTCAGCAACGAGTACTCCTGTGAAATAATTGGTTAGATACATTGACTTTCTATTCAAAAAATATTCGTTGATCCACTTAAAATAAAACTCGCTATACCCGGCTCCGCATATGCATGCATTTATGCTCGTAGCCTATATCCGCACCCATATCCATAGCCGTTTTTCGTTTGTGTGTAGAAAGAACCACATACCCTACCATATTACTTACACTAAAAAATATCTGTATTATGATCCTGCGTGGAAATACATTGAGAAAATTCGCCCCCGTCGGTTCTAGACAATCTTATTTTTCTGCACATAAAGAAATAAAGAAGCCATTGCAATTGCCGGAAATACTAAGCCTACTAAAGGCACGAAAATAGAAGGTAAGTTAAAATCCGTCATAGAATAGGTGTCTCAATTCAAATTTACTATTTCTATCTATTCGAAAAATATCTTAAGATTCTTATAATATAATTAAGTATATCTATTATAAGGAATATTGACTATTGTATTTTTTAGTTTGCAAAATAAAGATTTTTTATAGAATACTTTAGTATTCTATAAAAAAAAATGAATGGAATGGATAATAAGAAAATTGCAAAAAAAGAGAACTAATTAAAAATTCAAAAGATTTGATTTTTCTTTTCCCGTCCTCACGGCCTTTCTATCCTTCTAATCGAACTTGAAATTGGATTCAAAAGAAAGCGATTGTGAAAATGAAATACCTCTTTCAGAATACCCTTTAAAAAAGGTCTCAGTACGACTTTTAGTCGAATGCGCCCATTTCGAATCCTAAATAAGTTTCGTCTACCTACTTCCACATGCAATACTTCTTCAACCACTCTCGGACCCCTACAAACGCAAGATGCGCGTCAGGTTTTGAAATAAGGATATCCCCCAGCCCCAGTATACCGAAACTCGCTCTTATCCTATCCCACCGGTTGTAAGGATTCATACATAGGGCTTTTTAGTTGATTGATAGTGCCATAAAGTTGAAGCTTTTTTAGACTTTTTTATTAAGCTGTAATTTCCTTCCTGCATACGCGGTCCTCTATTCTCTAGAAGCTCATACAATAATGCGCGGTAAAGGCGGAAAAATAGCATACTCAATCAAAATCAAAGGGCAAATTCTCTTACTTACTACAGATCTCATACTACCCCCTTAGACTTTTTAAGGCGATATACCACCCAAAGGGTATGAAAATGCCGGGTGGAGTTAGCTTTTCGATGAAGACCCGTCCCGTGCAGCGAAGTCCTATTAGTAAGACCCCGCGCAAGACGCAAGAATCGATTATAGAAGAATATTATTCCGAATACTCCTCCGGACGCGTATAGTAGCATTTCGATTCCTAATCTTTTTTCATTGATTCTTTCCCAATACAATAAATAAATACAAATATAGTATTTATTTATTGTATTATACCTTTATATATTCTAAATATATAGAATAGAGGAATCTCTATTTGTCAAGTCTCATGATCGTATCAAGATCCATTTTTATTCGGCTCAATCTTAAAAAAAAAAGATTGAGCCGAGTTTAATTGCAATCAATTAGAAGAATAAAGAAGAATTACTGCATTTTGTAACTGATTTTTTCTCTTTCTATTTCGCTTCTTTTTTATTTAGACCTTCTTTATATCTAGTTTTATCTACTTATCTAGTTTATCTACCGGCTCGAACTCGAATTTGATCGCCTTCCATACTTCACAAGCTGCGGCTAGTTCAGGACTCCATTTGCAAGCTGCTCGGATAATTTCATTACCTTCACGAGCAAGATCGCGTCCTTCATTACGAGCTTGTACACAAGCTTCTAAAGCCACCCGATTAGCTGCTGCACCAGGTGCATTTCCCCAAGGATGTCCTAAAGTTCCTCCACCAAATTGTAATACAGAATCATCTCCAAAGATTTCGGTCAGAGCTGGCATATGCCAAACATGAATACCCCCTGAAGCCACCGGTATAACACCTGGCATGGATACCCAGTCCTGAGTGAAAAAGATACCGCGAGCACGATCTTTTTCAATAAAATCATCGCGCAATAAATCAACAAAACCTAAAGTCATTTCGCGTTCCCCTTCTAACTTACCTACTACTGTACCGGCGTGGATATGATCTCCCCCAGACATACGCAATGCTTTAGCTAATACACGAAAATGCATACCATGATTTTTCTGTCTATCAATAACTGCATGCATTGCCCGGTGAATGTGAAGAAGTAGGCCATTGTCGCGGCAATAATGAGCCAAACTAGTATTTGCAGTGAATCCCCCAGTTAAGTAGTCATGCATTACAATAGGAGCCCCTAATTCCCTCGCAAATACAGCTCTCTTAATCATTTCTTCGCATGTACCTGCAGTCGCATTCAAGTAATGCCCCTTGATTTCACCGGTTTCGGCCTGTGCTTTATAAAGAGCTTCGGCACAAAAGACAAAACGGTCCCTCCAGCGCATAAATGGTTGTGAGTTTACGTTTTCATCATCTTTGGTAAAATCAAGTCCACCGCGTAGACACTCATAACACGCTCTACCATAATTTTTTGCGGATAATCCCAATTTTGGTTTAATAGTACATCCCAAAAAAGGACGGCCGTACTTGTTTAACTTATCCCTTTCAACTTGGATACCATGAGGCGGACCTAGGAAAGTTTTTGAATAAGTAGTGGGAATTCGCAGATCCTCCAGACGTAGAGCGCGTAGGGCTTTGAAACCAAATACGTTACCCACAATGGAAGTAAACATGTTAGTAACAGAACCCTCTTCAAATAGGTCTAATGGATAAGCTACATAAGCGATATATTGATTTTCCTCCCCAACAACGGGCTCGATGTGATAGCATCGTCCTTTGTAACGATCAAGACTGGTAAGTCCATCAGTCCAAACAGTTGTCCATGTACCAGTAGAAGATTCGGCAGCTACTGCAGCCCCTGCTTCTTCGGGCGGAACCCCCGGCTGAGGAGTTACTCGGAATGCTGCCAAGATATCAGTATCCTTGGTTTCATACTCCGGGGTGTAGTAAGTCAATTTATAATCCTTAACACCAGCTTTAAATCCAACACTTGCTTTAGTTTCTGTTTGTGGTGACATAAGTCCCTCCCTACAACTCATGAATTAAGAATTCTCACAACGACAGGGTCTACTCGATATGGATTAGGCGTAAATGAAACCTTTGCAAAAATCTTTTAAAACAAAAAGGATATTCAATTAATATCAACTCATTAAAGAAAATGGAGGGCATGCTTAAGTTAATGAATATGTTTCATTCATATATAATGCGTACACCCTGTGTATGTTCTATCCTATAGGAATTCTACTATAGGAATTCGATAGGAATTGAGTTGTTGTTATGGTAAGTTAACATGGTTCATTATTAAACCATGGATTTGATTCACCAAATCCATCATTATTGTATACTCTTTGATAGATATAGCGCAACCCAAATCAATCCCTAATCCTTATTTTACAAGTTCTTAATAGGCCCCTTTCTTATTTTGAATGTAAATACCTAAATACTAAGAAAATTCTCTGTTGACAGCAATCTATGCTTCACAGTAGTATATATTTTGTATATCGAAGTCCTAGATAGGAAAGTAGAGTAGGGACAGATCCTCCACAAAAGGCGAAATGTATATGAAAAAAAGATTGATTGAACTTTCCAACGGACTCATTCCATGAGTAAATGATTGAATGGGATTCGCTTGGGCAACGAAATCAAGTCCTGGTCTCCTTTTCTCTCTTATTGAATTAACTAATTCATTTCCTTTTGACTTTCGGATTTTTGGCTCTTTTTTTGGATTTGATTTGGCATTATTCAACAAGAAAAAAAGCAAAATTTCGACAAATTCCTTTTTTTTTGAAAATTATGTGATAATTATGAGAACCAATCCTACTACTTCTCGTCCCGGGGTTTCCACAATTGAGGAAAAAAGCACAGGGCGTATCGATCAAATTATTGGGCCCGTGCTGGATATCACTTTTCCCCCAGGCAAGTTACCTTATATTTATAACGCTTTGGTAGTCAAGAGTAGAGACACTGCCGGTAAGCAAATTAATGTGACTTGTGAGGTACAACAATTATTGGGAAATAATCGAGTTAGAGCTGTAGCTATGAGTGCTACAGACGGGTTGATGAGAGGAATGGAAGTGATTGACACGGGAGCTCCTCTCAGTGTTCCAGTCGGTGGAGCTACTCTCGGACGAATTTTCAACGTTCTTGGGGAACCTATTGACAATTTGGGTCCTGTAGATACTAGTGCAACATTCCCTATTCATAGATCTGCGCCTGCCTTTATCGAGTTAGATACGAAATTATCCATCTTTGAAACAGGTATTAAGGTGGTCGATCTTTTAGCTCCTTATCGACGTGGGGGAAAAATCGGACTATTTGGGGGGGCTGGAGTAGGGAAAACAGTACTCATCATGGAATTAATCAACAACATTGCTAAAGCTCATGGAGGCGTATCCGTATTTGGCGGAGTAGGGGAACGGACTCGTGAAGGAAATGATCTTTATATGGAAATGAAGGAATCCGGAGTAATTAATGAAAAAAATATTGAGGAATCAAAGGTAGCTCTAGTCTATGGCCAAATGAATGAACCGCCGGGAGCTCGTATGAGAGTTGGTTTAACTGCCCTAACTATGGCAGAATATTTCCGAGATGTTAATAAGCAAGACGTGCTTCTATTCATCGATAATATCTTTCGTTTTGTTCAAGCAGGATCGGAGGTATCCGCTTTATTAGGGAGAATGCCCTCCGCAGTGGGTTATCAACCTACTCTTAGTACAGAAATGGGTTCTTTGCAAGAAAGAATTACTTCTACCAAAAAGGGATCTATAACTTCGATCCAAGCGGTTTATGTACCTGCGGACGATTTGACCGACCCTGCTCCTGCCACAACATTTGCACATTTGGATGCTACTACCGTACTTTCCAGAGGATTAGCTTCCAAGGGTATTTATCCAGCAGTAGATCCTTTAGATTCAACCTCAACTATGTTACAGCCTCGGATCGTTGGCAACGAACATTATGAAACTGCGCAAAGAGTTAAGCAAACTTTACAACGTTACAAAGAACTTCAGGACATTATCGCAATTCTTGGGTTGGATGAATTATCGGAGGAGGATCGTTTAACTGTAGCAAGAGCACGAAAAATTGAACGTTTCTTATCACAACCGTTCTTTGTGGCAGAAGTTTTTACCGGTTCTGCAGGAAAGTATGTTGGTCTTGCAGAAACAATTAGGGGATTTCAACTAATCCTTTCCGGAGAATTAGACGGCCTACCCGAACAGGCTTTTTATTTGGTGGGTAACATCGATGAAGCTAGCACGAAAGCTATAAACTTAGAAGAGGAGAACAAATTGAAGAAATGAAATTAAATCTTTATGTACTAACTCCTAAGCGAATTATTTGGGATTGTGAAGTGAAAGAAATCATTTTATCTACTAATAGTGGCCAAATTGGCGTATTACCAAACCACGCCCCCATTAACACAGCTGTAGATATGGGTCCTTTGAGAATACGCCTCCTCAACGACCAATGGTTAACGGCGGTTCTGTGGAGCGGTTTTGCGAGAATAGTTAATAATGAGATCATCATTTTAGGAAATGATGCGGAACTGGGTAGTGACATTGATCCGGAAGAAGCTCAACAGGCACTTGAAATAGCCGAAGCTAACTTGAGTAGAGCTGAGGGTACGAAAGAATTGGTTGAAGCGAAGCTAGCTCTCAGACGAGCTAGGATACGAGTCGAGGCTATCAATTGGATTCCCCCATCCAATTGAAGACAATCCAAAGGTTTAGTTGATACAAAGAAAAAGGGAAGAGGAGTAGAAAAAGTTATTAGATAGCGAAGCGAAGTAAGTCCAATGCTATCTAGTAATTTTTCTACCTACCTACCTACTATTGGATTTGAACCAATGACTCCCGCCGTATGAAAGCAATACTCTAACCACTGAGTTAAGTAGGCAATTTATCACCACAAAGGAAGACCCATTACTTCGATCGATTATAGATCGAATCCTTTTTATAAGCAATACTGCTCCGTTATTACTATGTTATATAGTAAGCAGATCAAAGGGATATCCTCTGGCATTAGAGAATATTCATCTTGACAAGAAATTATCTATATGTTAAGATATCTCTGACAAGGGCTATAGCTCAGTTCGGTAGAGCAACTCGCTTACACGTGCGCCAATGCTTTTCAAGGGAGCTTATTATGCAATGAACATAATTGATCTTATTGCAAAATCAATGTCTTACTTCATGGATTCGAGAGAATAGGAGAACAGTAGCCTGACAAACAGTCGGTTCAGTCCGATTCAGGTGCCAATTCAGGTGCCTAATCAAATAGAACCCTTATTGATTTGCTAGTTGATAAGGTAAATATCCAGCCCACTAAATGCTAGGCGTAATGAGGATAAGGGCCTCCAAAAAACTTCTTTTCGTTCTATGAACTTTAAGGTGTATGAAGTCTCATAGTCAACTCTTGCAGCGGAACGATAGAGACTCCATTTCACTTAGGTTGATTTAATTTAGGCCGGAGGCAGACCTAAGTCAAGGTAATCCTCCTTTGAAACACTTTGGTATTGCTCCTAGATAGATCATAATACAAATAATCAATCAGAGCACAGGGAGCCATCTCATTATCTTTCCGTAAAGAAAAACTATGGTGGACTAACTGATCTTTACATCAGTTGATGAAAGAGCCCAATGCAAAAAAATGCATGTTGAGTCTTTGAAACAGTTCGAATCATTTCGATAATAATCCGTTTGATCTGTTTTACCGAGAAGGTCTACGGTTCGAATCCGTATAGCCCTAATATGTCCTATTTTTAGATTTTAGGATAGAGATCCTATGTTTCCTTTAGTATAGTTTTCATTTTCTCATTAGTACTTGTTTATAGACTGGACGGTCGCTTGCGCCATAGAATAGAGATAAAAGCATTACCACAGGCTCATTCTTCGAAAATCATAGAGACAGGAAAAGAAAAACGAATTTCTATCAAATCAATAGAAGGAAGGATCCCTTACCCTATTTGAATTCCATCCTCCTTCAAATAGGATATGCTCTAAGTCCCTAGACTTCCCTATAATAACTGCAATGATTTTCTCCATCTTGCGAATTCCTACTTTGTTTGAAGTATATTACTTTGCTTATAGATACGTTATCTAAATCGATCTACTTTAAATAGAAAAATAGAAATAAAATCCAAAAATAAAGAAAGAGTAAATAAGAAAACAGAATATTCTGTCTCATAGTTCTGAAATAGAGTTCTTTATTTTTTCTTTTTATAGTATTACTCCTCATTAGGCTGCATACAT